GAAATTCAAAAAAGGAGGTGGGTCAACTGTTCTAATTCAAATTTCATCTCTATCGAATTTTAATATCAGAATAGCGGATATAGTTATAATTAAATGGGTCAGGTCCACTTACTTTTTCTTTTGTTGATTTCGAATCTTTCCAATGGATTTGCTTGGTATAATGGAAAATAGGGATCTTTGGCGATTCAAGAGGAGGCTTATGATTATTCATAATAATGAAAATTGACCGAACAAATGTTCCACTTTCTAACTAGAACTACTATACTCTAACTCAGTATAATGATAACGTATTATCTGGTTAGTTCCTTTTGTATTCCAAATAAAAAAAAGATTTCTATTTTCTGAATACTATGACTGGACTTTTATGAAAAAAAAATTTATGAAAAAAGAAAAGCCCCTTATCGGATTTGAACCGATGACTTACGCCTTACCATGGCGTTACTCTACCACTGAGTTAAAAGGGCTTATTTGATTTAATTCCCGAACGAGTCACTATGTAGATAAAATCTCTATATGCACATATATTATATATATAAGTATATACAGTAGACTCATAGTGGCTAGTAGCTGATTTTTGAATAATCAAATGGATTTGCCTAGCAAGTCTAGGGTAAAATGAATTGTTTCAAGACCGGCCCTAATTTCTTTTATTGAGATGATCCTTAATGATCCTTATCAAAACAAAATTCACTTGATTGATACATAACATACACGTACACTTACCAATTCGACATAAAAGAAATTTCAAGATATTTCATCGAATCATGTGATGAAGATGTCCCCTTGAACTAAAGTCTTAAAGAAAATTTTCGATAACTTCTTGATCCCGCTTACTAGATTAGATTTATATAGAGAATGTCGATTCTAATGAACGATTCATGAATATGAATGACGAATCCAAAAATTCTATACAATTCTGAAAAACGGAAAGATCCCTCGGATCTGATCATTCCATTATATTGACAATTTCAAAAAACTGATGATACTATGATCATAGTATGAGGGCGGTTGGTCAAGTCGGCCCCCATCGTCTAGTGGTTTAGGACATCTCTCTTTCAAGGAGGCAGCGGGGATTCGAATTCCCCTGGGGGTAGGGTACTACGAAAGGAAGTTGATCATGGATTACCAATAAGCCTAAAATTGATTCTTCCTGGGTCGATGCCCGAGCGGTTAATGGGGACGGACTGTAAATTCGTTGGCAATATGTCTACGCTGGTTCAAATCCAGCTCGGCCCAATAATCCGCCAATCTACCATGAGATGGTATAAACCCCCTTGTCCTTCAGAAAGACCCCATACGAAGATAAAAAAGAATCAAATTTTCTGCTAGATCCCTTATTTCCCTGGGATTGTAGTTCAATTGGTTAGAGCACCGCCCTGTCAAGGCGGAAGCTGCGGGTTCGAGCCCCGCCAGTCCCGACGGATCCAATAAATACATCAATTCATTTTTCCTTTTCTATGAACTAGTAAAGGGTGTCGAAGGGCATACTTTCATCATTCCCAAAGCAAAAAGGAGTCTTTATTTCTTTTTGCTTTCCTATTTTTTCCATTTCGCTTTTATTGTTTGTTTAGGTTTGGAACTATGTAATTAATCGAAGTGGAAAGGCAATCTGATGATCCTTCATCAGATGATTGTCCAAGGAAGACGCAAGGTAGGTTATAGAAAAAAACAAGGAAACGGATGATAAATAAAGGAATTTTGGATTGATTGAGTCAGGAATCAAAATTTGGATTCGGTATGGATAAAAGAACTTCCTATGTTATACTATTCAAGTCTTGACGACGGGTTGATTTGATAGATCAGATATTGTTATTCATGATATTGATCTGATTCAAGATCATCGAGAGGTAATTCATTCATTGAATTTACAGACGAAAGATTTATCATCTCTAGGGGATTAAATCCCGAGTTATTGCGAAGTAAAAAAACCGATGAGATTATGGAAGTAAATATTCTTGCATTTATTGCTACTGCACTATTCATTCTAGTTCCTACCGCTTTTCTACTTATCATTTACGTAAAAACAGTCAGTCAAAATGATTAATTCAATTGAATTTTCAAATGAATTTGAATGAAACTTTCCTTCTGAGTTCTTATCAAAAATTGACGAAGTCAAATGAAAAGGATTCCAATTTCACGTCTTAACTTAAATGAAATGAGCGCACTATAATCGGCAGTTTTCTAAGAGATAGATAGTATGGTAGAAAGATTCATCTTTCTACCATACTATCTATCTCTTAGTCTATAAACTTAGTCTATAAACTTAGTCTATAAAGTTGTAATCTAGAATAAAGATAAAGGCTTAAGTTTCTATAGATCAATCTACAATATTCTCTTCATATATGTGTATATGAATTCCATATATTGTATGGAATTGACATAACACCCAATTTGCTACATCTATTTGTTCCGATCAATCTGAAATAATTCTTATCTTAGGATTCTAATTCCTTTCCTTTTACTAATAAGGAAGGGGAAACCTCACCTATTTTTAACGCCCGAACCATGATATGAAATAAGTCGATAAAGCATAAATCGCCTTTCTCAAATTAGACAACCACTATCTCTATCTCATTTCTCATAGAAAGTGCGTATACACTTAACAAAACGACTTCTTCTTTGAACAGTAAAGAGGGAAAGAAATCAAAAAAAAAGGGTCCGGTCTTCCTCAGTATCCATCTATAAAGATAGTAAGAGCCCATTCCCATTGATTGAAATAGAAAATTTCGTTAGGTTGGAATAAATTTCCAATCATCTGAATCCCTTTCTTTTCGAAATACAAAGACAGGAATCGATGAAATATTTCTTTGATTGAAAGAGTATGATTCATATCATAGATTACTCCATTGGAGTCCAATGGGATTCCAAATTTAGATATTTTTATTTTAAATAGTTCAAAATGCGTTGCAAAACGATCTATAAAACAATTGATACGGTTTGATTCCTGAACTCAATTAGTAGTACTTCTAGAGCCCACTTCTTCCCCACACTACGAGTGAAAGGGAAAATGTAAAGACTACCATTAAAGCAGCCCAAGCGAGACTTACTATATCCATGTGCATTATGTCCCCTATCTCTATAAATACGAAGGAATTATTCCATTATTCCTCACTAATAATAGTGGAATCAATGGCGCAGAGTCAAAAAGGGGTTCTGACCGAACACTATTGAGAAACCAATCCGAAAAATCGATTATGATTTCGAATCAGGAAAGATTAAACACAAGCAAAATACATAGTAACATCCCAAGGGAATGGGAACATGTAGGAATAAGAATAATAAGGCCTATTCTTTTTTTGTTTTGTTGACCTTCTAAGTAAAAACAGAAGGGCAGAAATCGAGAAATCACTATCTATTACAGACCTCTATTTCCCCATTTGATCTAATCCGTACCCTCTTTCCCGATTATCGCTGTGAAACAGGGGGCTTGATTAGGGGTTGCCGAAAAGAAATTCTTTCTTTTTGCCCCCTTTTCTAGAAAAGTCAATTATTCATCCAATCTAATATTGATTGGATACCTGAGCACTCAGAGATTCTCGCGAGTCCGTCTTATATAAAGCAACTTCCGCCCCTTTCCAAAACTATTAATTGAATTTCCTATCAGGCTCTACAATCTGATTCAAGATCCAGTCATTAGACACTCCCTTAGTAATAGAAGGGAATCGTGAAGTCTTGATAGCCCCTCTACCAGTAGATTCGAATATTTCCTTGAATCCTAGATGCGAACGAGGATTCACAATCTTTTCTTTTAGAAAACCTTCAGAACACATGCTTAGAATCAAACAAAGTATGAACAGTCTGTTTCCTATGTTTCTTCCGGGGAAGCATTCTGCGGGTTATATCAGCAGAACAGAAAAGAAGAAGAGATTTCGAGTTTTTTGGTGATCAGGCGACACCCGGATTTGAACTGGGGAAAAAGGATTTGCAGTCCCCCGCCTTACCACTCGGCCATGCCGCCAAAATGATACAAAATAGATGCAAATTTTCCCGGATTACTGAATTTTTATTGTACTTGCATTTTGACTTCTGTTTTCCTTAATCCTTTTCTTTCCTACAAGATAGACCCCTTTTTGATTGGATTTGATCCATCCCTTCGATTGATTGTATAGTATCTGAAAATACACAATGCTAAAGACATTCTCTCGCTTTTCTATTGAGAAATCAAATGTGTATTTTCAGCCGAGAAATTTGAACCATTAACTATTGACTCCTTACTTCGAATTCATGAACGATTCTGGGATTTGAATTTCAAATTGTGTTTTCCTAATGACATAAGAAAATACAAATTGAGACAGAACTAATCAGTATTGATTTTTTCAATCAAAAAATCTTTCTCAATTTCAATTATAACAAAACATATGAGTATATGTAAACCCCAGAACATAAATTGTTACACAGATATCTATTATTTAGATATGTTGTTGATAGGGAATTATCATCAAATTATCCTACTTCACTTCAATTTTGCATTGAATGGAAATTCTCTTTTGATACAGCACGCCCAGGGCTGTCCCGAATAGAACCGGCAATAAAAGAGAAGTCGGATATTATAGCTATCCGCATACGTGTTTAATAAATGCAACCCTTCTTATACAATACACTTCAAATCGTATTCTACTCAAAAATCAGTAAAGTACAAATATCTCTCTTCTCTGTGAATCGTTTTTTGAACAACGAAATCCCTAACATAAAGGCGGTTAAGTGCTAAAAAAATGGATTCTATCTGATTTTTTGTCTTTGTCTCCCAAATACCGAATCTTTTTATTTTTCTCAAATTCGAATATGTAATATCATAATAATGGTATAATTTTAATCATTTTATTTTTGTTTTGCTATTCTATACAAAACCCTATGACCTTAATAAGCCTAAGTGACAGAATTCTGTTTCTAGGATTGTTTTATCAATTCCTTTCCATTTTGATCTGTTGCAACTTCCAATTTAAGTAGAAAATTCTCTTTATTTCTTCGTTCATACGTAGTTCATACATTTCATTTCAAAT